GTCCCAACCAGAAGGTATTGTCCCAAAAGAGATTCCAGATCGGGAATTATTCAGTTTACTCTCTGATCTTTATCTAAATCCCATTGGTAGTGGGGGACAGAAAAAAAAGAATCAGGAAAATTTACTTGGGTTTACGAGGATTTAGAATCAATAATTTATTCACAATTCGTTGTAAATTCGATTCTTTCTTATTATTCTTTTTATTCATTATTTCTTTTCCTTATTTATCCCCAGCCATTTATTCTTTCCCTCCCTATTATGTCGGCCAAAATTGATGAAACTCTAACTTTTGAATGTGAAACGGGTAATTATCATACTTTTTGTCCCATTAGCTGTGTATCCTGGTTGTATCAAAAGATTGAAGACAGTTTCTTTTTGGTGGTGGGCACAAAAACATGTGGTTATTTTTTGCAAAATGCACTTGGAGTTATGATTTTTGCAGAACCCCGCTATGCAATGGCAGAATTAGAAGAAGGAGATATCTCGGCCCATTTGAACGATTATGGGGAATTGAGAACGCTTTGTATTCGGATAAAAAAAGATAGAGACCCCAGCGTAATCATATGGATAGGCACTTGTACTACAGAAATAATCAAAATGGATTTGGAAGGTATGGCACCCAAATTGGAATATGAAATTGGAGTACCAATTTTAGTGGCAAGAGCCAATGGACTGGATTATGCTTTTACTCAGGGAGAAGATACTGTGTTAGCTGTAATGGCACATCGTTGTCCAGAACAGGAATTCCCCATTGGTGAATCAAAAAAAACTATAAAAAAAACAAATTTATTCCCTTTTCCTCTTCTTAAGGAAAATAAATTGGTGGAATATGCAAATCATCCTCCCTTAGTTATTTTTGGGTCTTTACCTTCGAATTTGGTCTCTCAACTTGATACAGAATTAAGACGCCAATTCATCAAGGTATCAGGTTGGTTGCCCGCTCAGAGATATGCCGATCTTCCATCACTGGGTGATGGAGTTTATGTTTGTGGCGTTAACCCATTTTTGAGTCGTACAGCAACAACTTTGATAAGACGAAAAAAATGTGAATTAATCGTAGCTCCTTTTCCTATTGGTCCGGACGGAACGCGTGCTTGGATCGAAAAGATTTGTCCTGTATTTGGTATTGAGACTCAGAGTCTGGAGGAAAGAGAGGAACGGATATGGGAGAGTTTAAAGGATTATCTTGATTTGGTACGCGGTAAATCTGTCTTTTTCATGGGAGATAATCTACTAGAAATATCTCTAGCAAGATTCTTAATCAGATGTGGTATGATTGTTTATGAAATTGGTATTCCATATATGGATAAACGGTATCAGGCTGCTGAATTAGCACTTTTACAAGATACATGTATAAGAATGTGTATACCAATACCACGAATTGTCGAAAAACCAGACAATTCAAATCAGATACGACGTATGCGCGAGCTACAACCCGACTTAGCCATCACCGGAATGGCTCATGCTAACCCGTTAGGGGCAAGAGGAATTGGTACTAAATGGTCAGTTGAATTTACTTTTGCCCAGATTCATGGATTTGCCAATGCGAGAGATGTACTTGAATTGGTTACCCGCCCTCTACGACGTAACGAAAATTTAGATAACTTGGATCGGACCACCTTGGTCAGAAAGAACAACGAGTTCTATACCAGTACTCCTAGATAAAATAAAAGAAAATATATGGCATATACAGATATTTTCTGTTATAATATCTTTTCTAAATATATTTTCTATATGTTAGATATGGGAATCTATTCTGTTAAATCGAATTTATGGATGTATAAAATGATAACTATTCCTATCTGTATCTCCCATATATATGGGGGATACCAGTTATTCTATTCCTACTTTTTATTCTTTTATTCCAATCAAGAGGGAGTTTAAATATGATATTCGATATGATAAGAGTACTTGGTTTACTATGGAATCCATTGTCATCATGGATAGAAGTCTCAGGTCCGATCATTTTATTTGGGCTATATTATGGATTTCTCACTACATTGCCTTTTGGTCCCTCTCAAATCTATTCTATGAGATCTTTCTTTTTGGGAGAAACTATCTATGGTATAATAGCTATAAGTGGTTCTATTATGGGACAATTAATAGTCTTTTTGTCCATGTACTATTCGCCCATCTATGCAGCGTTGTGGAAACCTCACGCAATAACTTTAATGTTCTTACCATATATGTTTTTTCGTTTTTATCAAATTAGCAAAGAACCTTCAAGTTCTGAATCTCTGCACCCCATAAATTCGATCAACAATCCAAAAATTCTAAATATATTTATGGGTGGTCTAATTCTTCAATTGTTTAATCCCATTCTTTTAGCAAATCCTGTATTAACAAGACTGGTGAACCTCTTTCTTTTTCGTTACAGCGATAATATATCATTTGTTATAAGTAGTTTTTGCGGTTGGTTGGGTGGTCATATTCTATTCATCATTTTTACTAAATTGGTATCTGTCCGTATAGAACGTAATTCACCTATCGACTATACTATATTAAGACGTTATATCCATCGAACCTTTAGTCTACTTCTTCTTTATTATTGTTTAGCCTATTTAGGTAGAGCTCCATTACCTTTTCTTAAAAAGATAAATGATGAAATTGGTGACAAAAATGATAGCTCTGTGGCTAGAGATGATAGCTCTGTGGCTAGAGATGATAGCTCTGTGGCTAGAGATGAAGATGATAGCTCTGTGGCTAGAGATGAAGATGATAGCTCTGTGGCTAGAGATGAAGATGATAGCTCTGTGGCTAGAGATGAAGATGATAGCTCTGTGGCTAGAGATGAAGATGATAGCTCTGTGGCTGTGACTAGAAATATTAAAAAACTTAAAGGACTTCTGAAGGAAGAAAAATTATCATGGTTCAAGCAACCATGGCCTATTATGTTCTTTGATCATAATAGAGCTTATCGACCGATACGATATATTGGTAATAGACCATTTACTGAACTAGGTCCTGTGAGGACCGAAGTCTCTCAATATTTTTTTGGCACATATTCGAGTGATGGAAAACAAAGAATATCTTTTACGTTTTTACCCAGTGTATTGGTCCTTGGGGAAAAGCTAGAGAAATATAGAGATCTTTCAGATACTTCTTGCTCATCTGAGGATCCTTATCATAGATGGATCCATACCATGAAAAGAAGAAGAGATTATTTAGGGAATGAATTTTCGGATCGAGTGAAAGCTTTAAGCAATGGATCTTCTGTTGGAAATGTTATGGAAATGAGAGTTCAATTCTCCAATTCTCAGGGAGATTCTTTTACTGAAATGTATGATCCATTCCTTAATGGGGCATTCCGTGGAACAATAAACCAATTAGAGTCCCCCCGAATGCTGAACGATTCAATTATTTCAAATCTTTCGGATTTTATAGAGGTATTTATGAAAGACCGTAAAGAGGGATTCCCAAATGATCCATTTGGGCATGGGTACCATATCTCTCATAATTGGCAGGAATTGGAACACGAAAGCTTTCGACTACCCTGGGAACCCTTACCTACAGATACTGTTCGTTCGCTCATTCCGATCACTAAATCATCGGAAAGAGTAAAAGTTGAACCTATTTCGAAACGGCTTTATCTATTAGCAGAACGAATAATTCCAAATAAAGCAAGTAAGATCTTTGAAGAGTGTTTTTCTAATATAGATTCTTCGAATATAGATCCTTCTTTTGGTAACCTGATCTATCCAAAAGATTTGTTGGAAATGCCTTCTGATCAGATCCAAGAGATCTATGCAAAAGATGATGATTCGTCGATACATTTATTGTGGTTGGAAATAGCCCTTCGAGTAGCCTATATAGATATTGTACCGGAAATTGCTTCATGTAATGAACGAATCTACACAAACTATTTGATAAATATTTACAGCCAAATCGACGGTAGAAACGTTGCGCCCACAGGTACCATAAAATGGGAATTGATTATTGATCTTTTTACTACGGAACAGAAGGTTACTTCGGAACAGATTTTCTTTTTCGAGTCTTTGGCGCAACACGAGTGGACAATACTACGAAAATTTCGTGGGAATGTATCTACGGATGATTCAACACAAAAGAAAGATTTTCTTACCCTTTACAAAGAAATACTATTAAATGAACCTCTCCAAATTAGAGAGATTCGGAAACATGTGCCTCGATGGTCCTCCGGTTTGATGATGGACGAATATGATGATCTAACCTCACCTCTAACCACAACGAGTAGGATTCGTTCAAGAAAGGTCAGAAGTACACTGACTTTTAATTTTGGGCAAAGCCAAAGCCAAGTAGTTATGAAACGTTATTTTGACGAGTCAGATTATCGTCGGAGCTTAATCAGAGGATCCATACGTGCTCAAAGACGTAAAATTATGATATGGAAGAGGATACAACCGAATGCACATTCCTTTTTCTTTTTGGTAAGAATGGAAATACCCGATGATCCTAAAGATTATTACGACACATCCGATTCTTATTCTGATAGAGTTAGAGAATTTAGGGAACAACAAAAGAGAGAACAACAAAAGAGGGAACAACAAAAGAGGGAACAACAAAAGAAAGTTGTCAAGTACCGTTACAGTTCGACACCGGTCCCCTCCAGTTCGACAATCGTTGAGGCCTTATGTGCAGTGTGGACGGAATTGAACCATGTAAGAGGTTTCTTATTAGTGGCTCAATCAATTCTTAGAAAACGTATAGTATTACCATCACTCATAATAGCCAAAAATATTGGTCGTATATTATTATTTCAAGTCCCCGAATTTTCCGAAGATTGGGAAGAACTGAGGAGAGAAGTGCATATCAGATGCGCTCCTGATGGTACCGAATTTTCCGAAACAGAATTCCCAGACAAATGGAAAAAAAATGGTATGCAGATAAAGCTTCTATTTCCTTTTCGTTTGAAGCCTTGGCATAGATCCAAACTCCGATTCGAGAAAAGATTGCGTTGGAGTTATTTAACGGTCTTTGGATTTGAAACTGAAGTACCTTATGGTGATCCAAATCCAAAGCTAGGACCTTTTTCCAAATTTTTTCAACCTATCTTCAAAAAATTGATCTTCCAAAATTTGAAAGGAGGATTGATCATTTTCAAAAAATTGAAAAGAGGATTGAGGAGAGAATTGATTATCTTCAAAAAATTGAAGATACAATTGATGGGGTCTACAGGAATAGGACGCGTTCCACGAGTTAGATATATAGACAAGAGCGAACTGAATGACCGGATACAAAATCAATTACTGAGTGAGACTACCCCTATGGGTCGTGCAAATGATTCACCAGTACTGAGTGAGACTACCCCTATGGGTAGTGCAAATGATTCACCAGAAGTTAATGATCAATTTGGATATGGAACCCGAACAATTAATGTTAAAGATCCAGATGATTGGACGACCACAATGAAGGAGCAAATCGAATCTATCGCGAGCATAAATAGCTCTCCTATAACCGGAATATCTCTGGTGGATTCAGAGATTAATAAGGGGAGTTTCAATATGTTGGGATCAATATTCAAAAAGCGATTGGTTCAGATTCGGCGAATACCTGGTCGATTTCGAAATAAAAGCGTCCAATTAATTCGAAAAAAGTTATATTCAATGAAATTAATTCAACTTTTTCTCAAAAGAATGGACCGAGATCTTTTACCAAGTGTTATTCATTTCATCGGGTCAAATATAAAAATTTGGATTCGATCCGCTTGGATCCGATCCACGGGGAATATAGCAACAATTTACGGACGAATATTCATTGATATTTCAAGAAGAAATAGAGGTAAAAATACCAACTACTATTCGATAAACAAAAACATAAAAGATTTTGAAATTCGTCCTGATCGAAACATTTTCTCAATGTCCCAAGCATATGTATTTCACAAGATATGGCAGATAAGGACAATGAACAGTTCCTATTCAAAGTATTTATTAGAATCTCGAGCCCAAGCATCATATCCCTTGATCAAAAAGAAGATCAAAGAATTATTAGATGTACAAATAATATTGGATCACGAGAAACCACAAGATCTGAAGGAGAATGACTGGAAACAATGGTTGAGATGTTTTGACCGGTACAATTTATCCCCACAGATATGGTCTAGTATAAACCCACGGAAATGGAGAAAGAGAGTCAGTAAGCAATGTATGTGCTATGAAGAACGTCCCTATGAACAACAAAAAGAACAAGAAAAAGACTCTATATTTCCAGCTGTGATGGAACCTTCTTTGAGACTACTTCGGAAAATAAACAAACGTTACAGATATGATCTCTTATCATATAGTTATCTCAATTCGACAAAAGATTTGGATATTTTAAATTTGAAAAATATACCAAATGATCAAGATATGACCGATCCTGAAGGAATTCTCAATGATCAAGATATGACCGATCCTGAAGGAATTTTCTATGATCCAGATATGACCGATCCTGAAGGAATTCTCAATGATCCAGATATGACCGATCGTGAAGGAATTCTCAATGATCCAGATATGACCGATCCTGAAGGAATTCTCAATGATCCAGATATGACCGATCATGAAGGAATTTTCTATGATCCAGGATATGACCGATCCTGAAGGAATTCTCAATGATCCAGATATGACCGATCATGAAGGAATTTTCTATGATCCAGATATGACCGATCCTGAAGGAATTCTCAATGATCCAGATATGACCGATCATGAAGGAATTTTCTATGATCCAGATATGACCGATCCTGAAGGAATTCTCAATGATCAAGATATGACCGATCCTGAAGGAATTCTCAGGGAAAAGGTTATTAGTGATATTACTGATCGTGAAGGAATTTTCAGGGAAAAGGTTATTCGTTATATTATTGAGGAGGATTGGAAACGTACCGATTTCAATATCGTGAATGGTCCTCGCTCTACTATCGTGAATGGTCCTCGCTCTACTATTGCTATTTACGATGGTATACGTTCTTGTACTTCCGATCATAAAACAATGATTGACAGGCAGAAGACTGATTTTATTACGAATCAGGAGGAGATTGATGAAACGCGAAAGGAAAATGTTGGGATTATGGAGTCTCCGGAAATCAAGAAGAGAGGATCCGGAATGGAGTCTCCGGAAATTGAGAAGAGAGGATCCGGAATGGAGTCTCCGGAAATTGAGAAGAGAGGATCCGGATTAGATCTAAAATTCTGGTTATTCCCAGAACTTTTGGGAATCCATAATATATATGACACTAAATTGAAGCCCATACCAGTAAAATCGTTGTTAAAAGAAGAACAAGACCGGAAAAAGATGGAGGAGGAGGAAGAACGGGAAGAAACAAAAACTGGTAAAGTGGAAGATGGAAAAACTGGTAAAGTAGAAGATGGAAAAACTGGTAAAGTAGAAGATAAACAAACTGGTAAAGTAGAAGATGGAAAAACTGGTAAAGTGGAAGATAAACAAACTAGTAAAGTGGAAGATAAACAAACTAGTAAAGTAGAAGATGGAAAAACTAGTAAAGTAGAAGATGGAAAAACTAGTAAAGTGGAAGATGGAAAAACTGGTAAAGTGGAAGATGGAAAAACTGGTAAAGTTTTTTATCAATACAAAGTTGTAAAAACGATAGGAGAACAAAATTTATACAAGCTGTCGGATATTAACAGGGTTATGTCCGGAATTAAAGATTCGGAACAATATTTTTTGACCAATATGGAAGAAGGAAATATTAACCTGAATCTATTGTTACTTCTTATTGAGGTTCAGAAGAATAGCAATGAAAATGAAATACGGGGGGATAATATTATTCGGGAGGATGCTCCGAGAAAGATAAGCAGTGGATATGAAAGATGGGGAGATAAAAAAGTAGTGGTCTCCGAACCATATCGTTTATCAAGCATACTGGATGACCAATTCCTGATGTATAAAATCGTAAGTATTTCATTGAAGTTAAAAAATAGAGGCGGGGAATGGATAGATGGAAATATTTATGATGGATCTGTGCAATGCGGTAAAATTCTGGGGGATGGAAAAAACATTTTGAGTTCCCTCAATTTAGAAGATATTTTGCTTCCAAAACGTCGCAGAGAATTTCGAATCCTGAATCGGTTTGATCCAGAGAACGATAATGTAGGATTTTCCAATGGAAAAGACATACAAAATGATGAAGAACTCATGGAAAGAGACCAAAATCTTAGCGCAGATACAACACAAATAATTAAACGTTTTCTTTGGCCTAGCTATCGATTAGAGGATCTTATTTGCATGAATAGATATTGGTTCAATACAAATGATGGGAGTCGATCCGCGATGTTGAGAATACGTATGTATCCCCTAACTTTCAATTGATAGATTTTTTGCTTAAATAAAGAAAAGAATAGATTTATTCAATGGAGTTTCAGGATATGCATGCCCAAAATTGAACCAATCTGTTCGTTTCGTTTCATCAAGGTGAAACGATTCTACATCTCGTATCGTATTTTGCCATAGGTCCAAAACCAGATGTTCCTCCAAGAAGATAGAAAGAATCCGACCAATTTTTATTCAATAGAAATGGTCGGAACGAATCAGAATTATTATATGGACCATTAAAATGAAAGAATAGATCTAATTCTTTTTTCTGACTCGAGAAAAAAATTCCATTCAACTCCGGGAAAATTTGTTTTTTATGATCAAGAATTTGTCTATTAGTTCGTCTCTGATTCCTGAGAAACAGAGAGGATCTGTTGAATCTCAGGTATTTTTTTTAACCAATCGGGTCCTAAGACTTACCCAACATTTGCAATTGCACGGAAAAGACTATTCTTCCCAAAGGGGTTTGTGGAAAATTTTGGGCAAACGTAAGCAACTTCTGGTTTATCTCTCCAAGAGGGATAAACTTCGTTACGACGATTTAATTGGTCGATTAGGTATTCGTGGGCTAAAAACTCGTTAATTTCGAAGTTTTCAATTTCAATTTTTAGAGATCCCGAATTCCAATTAGTCGTTATTTCTTTTGTTCTCATTTATAAAACGACCCGGAGAGGGGTGACATATGACCATGCTTGCTACAGAGAAAGACCCCCTGATGGTAAGTATGGGTCCTCATTATTCATCGATGCACGGTGTTCTTCGACTTATTGCTAGATAGTATTTATTGACTGTGAACCTCTATCAGATTATTTACATAGGGGGGAAGAATAGATAAAATTGTTTAGAACCAAACAATTGTCCAATATCTCCCCTATGTAACGCAATGGGATTATTTAGCTACTATGTTAGCAGAGGTAATAACGGTAAATGCGCCGAAAAGATCGATCGGGAAATATGTATATCAAAGGGCTAGCTATAGCAGAGTGATTATGCTAGAGTTGGATTTTATAGCTTCTCATTTTTTATAGCCTGGGTTTTTCATAGCGGATATCGGTGTGCAAACTCTCTCTTCTTATATTTTTAACAAACTCCCTTCTCTTATATTTTCGGAGAAAGGGACATGATATATTATCTCTTTATGTTACAGATATGCGAATAATGCATAACATAATCATTATATCACATGAATCGTTTACCTAGACTATTAAATATCCCCGATCCCATCCCCATAAGAACGATTTCGTGGATGAATACACTTCAGATTCTTTCAAAATTACTTGTGGAGTATACATGTATGTCTGATCAATCTACCCATTGTTGATTGGAAAATTGGAAGATATATTGGGAAAAACCATTGGGAATTTATAGTATTTATTCTGGAATTTGTATCTTTTATTATCGATCAGAATCTATTATTGACCAATGGAATTATATATCAGTTCATTTAATTCCCAGATCCATTGCAATACAAATATTTCAATCCGATTAGGATAGAATTCTATTTCTCATCTTATAATGGAAAGATCATTAGATAATGGAAAATAAAAAACAGAACTTTTGTATCTGAGAATATAAAGGTATAAGGAGTTTATCTATGTTGATCTATGCTCGAGCATACACTCGAGTTCAATATTTATTGGTATTTATCTGGTCACGATTCGGAACATGGTTAGAGCACTTATGTTTTGCCAATACTGCATGCGGTCGATCCAGATCCAGTAGCATTTTCGGATTATCTTAGAATATACTCGGTGAGTAAAGGGGGACTATCAATTTTTGTTATAACTATTGCAACCGCCGAAGCAGCTATTTCATCAGCTGCTGTTCTGGCAATACATCGTATCATATAATCGCCTCGTATCAATTTCATTTTTCGAAATGGTGATAGAGTATCGTATATATGATCTATATACTAGTAATTAGTATATCTCTTCCTATCCAAAAAGATGATGGGTATATCTCAAAAGATGTATCTGTTCTATATGACCAGAATATATCGAAATCTCTATAGCATTATGATCGATCAAAAACATGATTGATCCATATAAAACTCATTATGAAAATTACCTGTCATGATTGGACCATATTCGAGGTGATCTGGAGGGATCGAAATGATACAAATATCTTTGTCCCATTGAAAAAATACAGAACCTGAACATATCGGTTCCAAATATAATTGATAGTACAATTATTTATTTGTTTTATATTCATAATATCCCGTTATTAGACATCTTTATTGGGCATATATTAGAAGATTTGGCTATATATGATCTTATCAAATTGAAAACTTTTTACTAATTAATGGAGATCCAATGGCACATTCGGTCAAAATTTATGATACATGTATTGGTTGTACCCAATGCGTACGAGCTTGTCCCACAGATGTATTGGAAATGATACCTTGGGAAGGATGTAAAGCTAAGCAAATTGCTTCTGCTCCAAGAACAGAAGACTGCGTAGGTTGTAAGCGGTGCGAATCCGCTTGTCCAACAGATTTCTTGAGTGTACGTGTTTATTTATGGCATGAGACAACTCGCAGTATGGGTCTAGCTTACTGATCAATATGCACAATAAAAAAGGTTAAATCCATTTTTCATTCTTTTTTTTTTCTCCACGGATAAAAACCCATACTCGAGATCAAAGATTATAACTGGATAGATCTTATTTATTTTCATTGGAGACTGGGAATTGACGGACTTTCCATTGGACCTATTTGACGGGATTTGTTACCACTTTGGCGATTTCAGTTGCTTGGCCAGTTACTCAAAATCCTCGATCGTTTAATTTACTAATTGATATTAGCGATGTAAGGTGACCAATTAGGATCATTTGCTTCTCGAGATACTATACTTTTCTTTACTATGCGGGAACTGCAATTTCCCTTCACCCACTTCCCGTGCGGAGGGGGGGAGGGAAGACGTTTATATTTGGCCACAAAGTTCATTTTTTACACTGCGGATGGTTCTATTTTTCCCCTAATTGGAGCGAGCTTTAAGTATGGGTCTCAGGGATCTTATGGACCAACATTAGGTTCAGGAATATTGGATAATAAATATTATCCCGTAATACTATAAATAAAATTCTATTTAGGGTTCTTCATCGCTTATGCAATCAAATTGCCAATTTTTCCCTTACATACCTGGTTACCTGATACTCATGGGTATAGTACATTTATGCTTCAGTAACCGGAGTTCCATTGAAAATGATATGGGTTAATCCGATGAAAATGATATGGGTTAATCCGATGAAAATGATATGGGTTAATCCGAACATGGAATTGCTACCTCATGCTCATTTTATTTTTATTTTCGCTGTGGTTGGTAATGATAGGAGCGGTTCAAACGGATTCTGGACCAAGATATTTTTTTATATTGATCTGTCTCTTTCTACCCATAATAGGTATTGGTGCTTATCCCGATCCAGTTCTCTTTCTTTCTATCGGATGATGGGATGGGGTAGAAGTTAGTTCATCTCGATCCTTCCTTCCATCCATGAAATGAATGGCAAAAAATTATTTTTGTACTTTCCAGATGGATTGTTAGCTATATAATAGAATTAATGGATCCAATTCTCTTTTTTTTTTTTCTTTTGAGAGATTAATGGAATGGAGCAAACTCTTTTATTTTTATCTAATATAGTTCAAGTTATTTCAAAGATTGATTATAGAATGATGGAATCACTACTTGAAATAACTTGGACCAGTTATTGATGTTACTTATTAATTACATAAAGAAACTGGATCGAATCTATCCTTTTTTCCCTCCGGGAATTCGGTCCATTTATGGTTCTATGTTAGATCAACCATCCATAGCTGTGTAATCCTATTCCTAATAGATCGACCCCCAAATAACGGATCCAAACTATAAAAAATCCTAAAGAAGCCACAATTGCCGGTTCCTCACCCTGCCAACCCTTATTCATTCTAGTATGCAGATAAATTGCGAATATGGTCCAAGTAATTAATGCCCAAGTTTCTTTTGGATCCCAGCTCCAATAAGATCCCCATGCTTCATTGGCCCATATTGCTCCAGAAAGAGTACCTATGGTTGAAAGAGAAAAACCAAGACCAATCGCACGATAACTCCAATGATCTAATTGTTTGATCAATTTACATTTACGATAATTCGTTGATGAAAAAGAAAAAGTGTATTTCAAATCACTTTTTTGTTTTTCATGTGAATAAAAATTTTCATTGGGAAGAATGGATCGGAAAGATAAATTGTCCATCGCACCGAGAAGAACCTGTCTATTTACTCCGGACATAATCACTAGAAGAGCTATTGATGCTAGGGATCCGCATAAAAGGGTTGCATAGCTGAACAATATCATACTTACATGCATCATTGACCAATGAGATTGTAGCGCGGGTACCAACATTCCGGATCGTTGCATTTCCTCCGGAAGACCTAAAGTAGCAAAACCATGAGTTAACATAGCACTTGGCGCGGTGATTGCACCTAACCACCGATCATCTCGGCTCCGTACTTCTAGAACTATATGGAGCACGGATGAACTCCAGGAAAGGAACATGAATGATTCGTACAAATTACTCAACGGTAAATGTCCCGAATAAAGCCAACGAGTAATTAATAATCCCGTTGTACAAAGAAAAGTAACTATCATGCCCTTTCCTCCCGAACTACTTAGTCCTTCAATTTTATAAACTAAGGTTCCCCAATAAATGAGAGTGACAACCAAAATGAGAGAAAAAGAGATATGAGCCAATATATGTTCTAAAGTTATGAATATCATAATAAACCCATTTATTCATTTTATTTCCGAATGAGATCTATGATGAAAAGATAGGATCGATTTATAACAATGGAAATAGATTCAACAGATATTGCTACATAGGAAGAAGTGATTGATGGGATCTTCCTGAAAAAATGCCGCCACTCGGATTTGAACCGAGATGCTCTCGCACTGCTTCCTAAGAGCAGCGTGTCTACCAATTTCACCATGGCGGCTTCGTAGAGACCATACTAGCTTATTTACACCAGATCGTCAATGTTATGGAACGTGTCTAGCAGAAGGAGTAATTTGTGAATATAACATATGTCCAAAGAAAATATAAGTTCGGGCATTGACATTTGAATCAATTTTATTTTGGTTTGTTGATGGTTATAACGGAGCATAGCGCAGCTTGGTAGCGTGCCATCTTGGGGTGATGGAGGTCGTGGGTTCAAATCCCGCTGCTCCGAAAGAGAATAAGGAAATAGTAGCGTTATCGGACAAGGAATATCTGTCAATTTTCGCTCACGATGGGAAGAATCGGAGCAGCTAGATTCCAAACAATAAAGAGAGATACATGGTTATATCATCACTTTCCAATCTTTTTGATTGGATGGTTTTATTAGATACATATCTAGAACGAAACTATGTTTCTGATCCATGATCTCCCGTATGATCATTCTCCAATATTTTGTTGGACTTTCAAATTTTAGGGGAGACATCCAAATATATAGCTCGCAATAATATTACATACGGGCTAATATTACTATATAAAGGCTGCTAATGAAAGAATTGATCCTATTTTGAGTTACTGAGACGTAGAAAGGGATTTAATTAATAGAATAAAAAGTTGCATTAGATTACGCACCTATTTTTTGGTCAACTTTTTTTATGTATCTCTGCCACAATTTGGGCATTATGCATTATAAATGGTAGAAATACAAAGAAAGATGATGACTTTGAGTTCTCCTAAAGGATTTTTTTCTATCCAACCATAAAGGAGGGAAAGAAAGGAGGGAAAGACTGGGTCCAGAGATGAATCATTGGGAGGAGCAGAAGCAGAAGAAGGATGAATAAAGATATCTGGAACTACAAACTAGTAATTATTCGCCATAGAGCAATAACCTGCATCTATTACGAAATGCACGAGCGCGATTCCATAATAAAAGAATAAAATCCCTATGCATTATTTCGTAGGTTCTGTGCCATTATTTATCAAAAATAAGAAATCGTTTCGATCCTAGTTTCGGATCGGAATGGATGGATTGGGATGTTTATAAGGTTGAGCTACCGGAAATGTACCATAATGGTAATGCTGAAGTAGATCCTTACAAAAAATGATGAACTCTAATCCCTTTCTAGATGATTGATAAATTCCCCATTTCTCCAGATTAGCTGAAGGGAAGTACTGGAGTGGTGAAACTAATTAATGACCGTGTCCTTTTCGTACGACCACCCTTGGGAGTACCCGAAGAAAATGATTTATTTCGCATCACTATTCTCCAGGGTCCTGGAAGGTGGTGTCATATATTCCCTCGTGTTGTGCTACGGATCATCCAAATAAAAATTGACATCAATTTATTTTGATGATCCGTAGGAATCATCATTGGCTATGCAATAAAAGCTTTTTGAATGACCAGTGGAGATAGACTTAGCTAAAGAAAAAGCTTTTATTGCGGCCCGATATGCTTTTCCCTTCCAAACATTTTTACGAATTCTTTTCCTAGATCTAGAAGTACGCTTTTTCGGAACTGCCATAATGAACAATGGGTTTAATTCATATATTATGATGTGAAAGACATCTTATTTATTGAATTTATTCATTTCTATCGTAGAGAACTCCGTTCTTTATCGGAATCTGCTGCAAATTGAATCAATCCATTCTCTCGACAAAAACGGAAAAGAAATAATAATGGAATCTGCCAATTGAAATTTCAAGGTCAATTTCCATTATATATTTTCATCCATTTTATAGAATATATTCATATAACAATCGATATCGAAAAATATCTTTCGTTTACCTAACTAGATTTTGTTATCTTTAGAGCAAAATAATCCATTATCTTGATCTTCAGATGATAATCCGTATCAGAGTTGAATAGATTATAACTAGACCTAGTCATCAATATACCATAGTAATCTGTTCTTTCAGAATAATATTTTTTATTAATTAGACGCGATTTTCGAGTATTTTCTGTGCTGCTAATGTAAGTACTACTACACCTTTGATCAAAAAATATGGATTGCTTTTACGTAGATTGCGTAAAAGTAACGTACTGACAATTCTAAGGTCAAAGAGCTTTATAAGGCACTCCCGATGGGAAAGGATTTGAATTAAAAATCTCACCAAATTGGATTTGGTCCATGGATTGCATAGAAATTGATAGCTTTGTATCTCCTCCAATTTCACTATCCAGGATCTTCTTTTTTTTTTCATTTTTTACCCTCCCTTCTTTTTTTTTCATCCCAATAAATAGACTATATCATATCATATTGATTTTAATATAATTGAAAGCTCATGCCAATCACTCGACTCACTACTAATATATTATATAAATATCAATATTGAATGAAATGAACAGAAACCCTTTTTGTTCATTATGACAATTTGCATATCTTCCAATTAAAATATCCAGCTCTATTTTGGTCATTTCATTTCTTCTTTACCCCAATAAAAGGGAAAAAAAATAGAATTACCATGAAAAAGCTCGTGTAAATGACATGAGCCTCTGGAGTGAAGAAAACTATAAGAGAAAAAACAAAAATTTGTTTGATGGAAGGGCTAACATTAGGTTTAGGGATAATCAGGATCGAACTGATGACTTCCACCACGTCAAGGTGATACTCTACCACTGAGTTATATCCCTTCCCTACCCTCATCTGGAAGGAAAACTAACTGATTAATAATAACTTACCAAAGGGTTGAGAGACTCACCACCACTATTCCACTATTTTATTTCGAACAACTTGAAGCCAGACCTTCTTTTCACACTACTACGAAAAGAAAGAATGAGAAAGATTGGATACTATTCTGAGTGAATCCTATCGAAAATAGTATTTACTATTTTGAAAAATCAGAGCTACTTTTATATATTTTTGCATTCAAAAGTTCCGATGTGTTTCCACCCGAAAATGAACAAATTTCTTTTCTCAGGAACACGCACATACAGGATCCATCATTACATAACAGAAAAGAGAAGACCCTATGCAACCGTTAACTACTTCATGTAAATACATTGAAGTCCTACCGGAACATAATTTGTAACTAGCATCACTATCCTCTCGCCTAGCAGACAAATATTTACCTCCATGGATGGAAATACTTCTTGATCTGGATCGATGTGAGAGTACAACTACATTTCCAAAATCCATGTTGTCTCTTCGGAACAGGTTGACCTCTTCGCTCTCTCGTGGTACAATCCTCTTCCCGCTGAACCCTCACTTTTCCACCGGTTCACAGAAATAGGACTGATGCCAGCAGTTCATCAGTTTATCATAGGAGATAGGAGAAAGGACTCACCGAGCCGGATCACTGACTTATCAGATCAGAAAGAACTTTATTTTCTGTATACTTTCCCTGGCCATATCGATTGCTATTCCCAAGCCTTACGCAGTCGATCAGATCATATATCATATAGATATAGATATTCCTTCAACATAGGTCATCGAAATGATCTTGGACAACCCCAACCAAAGCACGAAAGCCAAGATTTTTCATCAAATTGATTCCTGTTCGAATTCGAACAGTGTATAACCACATGGATAAGCTCACATTAACCCGTCAATTTCGAATCCTGTTATTTGGAGGAATGATACATCGAGATATCAAGAAGGAATTAGCATGTAATAATATCGATTCATAATATCGATTCATACAAAATAGTCTTCAGACGCTATACTTATAGGATAGGAATAGAGAAGGAAGAGGAGATCCTGAAGATTTTTTCATAATCTTTTTGACCGGAAAAAATTTGATTCATTAGTGTTTGGTTGGAATACAAAAACGTTTTTGACTTAATTAGTTAAGGAAGGGAATATGAAAATTATCGAACAACGAAAATAATCCAATTTATCCTACTTTGAAAGAATTGAACGAGAAGCCGTATGAGGTGCAAATCTCATGTACGGTTTTGTAGAGTGACAGTGAAGACAACTTATCTGTCAACTTTTCCACTATCACCCCCAAAAAACCAAACTCTGCTTTACGTAAAGTTGCCAGAGTACGATTAACCTCTGGATTTGAAATCACTGCTTATATACCTGGTATTGACCATAATTTACAAGAACATTCTGTAGTATTAGTAAGAGGAGGAAGGGTTAAAGATTTACCCGGTGTGAGATATCACATTGTTCGAGGAACCCTAGATGCTGCCGGAGTAAAAGATCGTCAACAAGGGCGTTCTAGTGCGTTGTATATTCTTACTTATCTAAGACTTGTATCATTTCATGATGATGCCATGTGAATTGCTAGGAACATGTGAAGTATATGGCTAACCTAATAACGAACGTTTTGTAAGGGGACTAGAGCAGGCTACCGTAAAAAAAAAAAACGATCTTATTTTTAAGGAGATTCGGAACTATTATCTGTCCAAGGTTCAATATCGAAATCATTTTCGAAGTTTTCCCTGATTGTTTCAACAGAAAATTCAAAATACCTTGACCTTTTTAGAACAGGTTCGAGTCAAATAGCAATGATTTGAAACACTTTTTTTATCCACTTTGTGAACCTAAGGACTTAATCGTATAGATATGTGAAATACAAGATTTCCAATCATAGCAAAAGAAAGGGAACGGATACTCAATCGAGAGTGAGTAAACAGAATTATATGCATAAAAAATAGATCTCATCTATGCAGATATAATCATGTGGAAAGCCGTATTCGACGAAAGTCGTATGTACGGTTTGGAGGGAGATCTTTTATACCTTTAGAGATCTACCCTACAATATGGAGTCAAAAAGCCAAAATAAATGATTTAATTTTAGCCTTTATGAAATAGATTCTTGAACCTTTTTCACACTCATGTCACGACGAAGTACTGCAGAAAAAAAAACTGCAAAATCCGATCCTATTTATCATAATCGATTAGTTAACATGGTGGTTAACCGTATTCTGAAAAACGGGAAAAAATCATTGGCTTATCGAATTCTTTATCGATCCATCAAAAATATTCAAAAAAAGACGGAGAAAAATCCACTATCTGTTCTACGCCAAGCAATACGTAGAGTAACTCCCAATGTAACAGTAAAAGCAAGACGTGTGGGTGGATCAACTTATCGAGTTCCCGTTGAGATAAGATCTACACAAGGAAAAGTACTTGCCATTCGTTGGTTATTAGGGGCATCTCGAAAACGTCCGGGTCGAAATATGGATTTCAAATTGAGTCACGAATTAATGGATGCTGCCAGAGGGAATGGCAATGCTATACGCAAAAAGGAAGAGACTCATAGAATGGCAGAGGCCAATAGAGCTTTTGCACATTTCCGTTAATCCATAAACAAGATCGAGATCTACCTATCTATATAGTGAGTGGATCTACATATCCTGTTGGGAAGGCTTGCTTAAGGAATAAGGAGATAGATTATGGAGGAATATTCGATCCTATTCATGATAATTATGTAAATCTCCTATTCCGAAAATTGGAAGTTGGAAACTATTTCTACTCTTTCGGAGATTGAAAGAAATTACTAATTCATGATCTGGCATGTACAAAGTGAAAACTTCATTTTCAGTTATACCCTGAGATGATTTGAAAGAGTTTAATTTGCTTTTCTCCCATGTAAGTTCTCTTTCCCCGGCCAGAATGTATCCTGATTCTCGGCCTAATTCTTCATTATCGATTTAATCCCTGATCAAGAAAGAAGAGATCAAGAAAGAAGATATAGCTTGGTCCTATTTCATCTCTTTAACAAGTTTAGTAATGAGCATAGTGGTCTTATCATTTCGATGGAGAGAAGAACCTATGATCAGCTCTTTGGGTCATTTTCGAACGAACAAATTCAACGAAATATTTTTATTCATCAATTTATTACGTTCAACCCTATGTGTTCCTCTATCCGTGGAGTACATTCAATGTACAGAAAAGAAATGACTATAACAGAGTTTCTTTTTTTCGTATTAACAGCTGCTCTAGGAGAAATTTTTTTACTTTTTTTACGTGGTGCTAATGATTCAGCCTCATAGCTTTAGAATGTTTCAGTTCATTTTCTTATCTTTATTATCTATTATATTTATATACCCGGAGAGATGTACGCCTCAATCCAATGAGGCTACTATGAAATATTTACTTATGGGTGAGGCAAGTTCTTCCATTTTGGTCTATGGTCTTTCTTGGCTATATGGTCTATCCGGGGGAGATATTTAGCTTTAAGAAATAGTAAATGGTCTCATGGATATACAAAGAAATTTATAACTCTCTATCCATTTGGATTGCGCTTATATCCATAACTGTAGGAATTGTATCCGAGCTTTCCCCAGTCCCTTTTCATGCAAGGACCCCTGACGTATATGAAGGAGTGCAATTCGTTCTACAAATTACAAATTATTACCCCAATAAGAAAATAGAGTGAGATATATCTCTTTCTTTTTTAGAGATGTTTCTATCTCTCAAAACTTTATGGAAATGTGGAAAAGAGAAATAAAAGGACTTTAACCCCTACCTCCCACTCGGGTCAAGACATCAATCACTTTTACTGAAAAAAAAGTTTTTTGCAATATTTTTTTATCAAAAGAACAATTAAGGTAAAGCAAGGTCAAAAAAAACTAATTAACAAAGATATTTTGTAAGAAGGATTGGTAATACTTTCTATTTATTTAAAAGATTTGGTCTTATACATACGCGAGGAAAGTAATAAAAAAAGAATCAGATTATTATGTTATTCTTTCTTTATCACTTATGTTATTCTTTCTTTATCACTTAGGAGCCGTGCGAGATTCGAGTCCCATGCACGGTTCTGAATGAGAGAAAGGAGTGAGGGATCCTCTTTTCGAAAAAACTCTCCCTCCCATTCCAGTCGTTGCTTTTCTTTCGCTCCGGAAATAGCTGCTACAGCCACTCGAATTTTCGATGTTCGTTCTTAATGGCTTCTATTTAATTGAAAAAGAAAAGATGTTCAGTCATCTTCTTGATGTATATTAAATATCAATGAAAATAAAAAAAAAAAATTGGATTATATATTTTATGAACCTATATGACCGATCGATATCAATACTCCAATACGCTATCTCTATTAATTAAACATATCATGGTATATATAATAGATATATATCCTATTCATGGAATAGGATTCACTTTTGGGATGCCTTGATGGTGAAATGGTAGACACGCGAGACTCAAAATCTCGTGCTTAAGAGCGTGGAGGTTCGAGTCCTCTTCAAGGCATAATATTTATCATGCTTATTGAATGAGCAATTCAATGGCAAATATCGAATTTTATTCTCTCAATAGACTGAGATGGGATAGATTCCCCTCGTATCAACAGATACGAGGTATTCCGACAATTACCTACAAGTTTAAGCTATTGGAACAGGACAACGGATCACAGGAAGTATCTTGTCTTGGCGATCTTCTCTATCTAATGAGGAATCCATTCCGAAATGGTCCGGCCTTGTATTATGAGGTATATTTCATTAAGGACAAAGATTTAAAATAATTTTTATTGACCATGATTGACCATATACTCCTCTCAAAATCTTGCAAAATCCGGGAGTTGTGACCGAACCTCCACAACTATATCTGGATCCTGTAACTCTATGATGAAGGATCCTTTCCTCTCCTCCGAATAGTGTGAGAAGAGAGAATGCCTAGAACCGAAATCGAGGAGATAAGGAGTAAGCATAGGTTAGTAGATAATATCTAATTAGGTTAAAGAGAATTGGTATGCTTACTCTTACATGGTCGAGATCTCGGATTGAGGAACCTATCTTCACATTAAAAAGATATCAAATCTTTATATTCTATTTTTTCCTCCAACATACTTACTATTCTTGGATAATACTAGGAAAGGATTCATTATAGGATCTGAAATTGAAGCTAGAACCTCTCATTGGTTTCCTGCCCGGTCAATTTTGTTTTACTTAATTCCATATTCCTTCCATTGCTTTTTTATCGATGGTTACAAATTGGTTGATGTGAAATCTTGATCCTGTTGTAGTAATTGAGTGTTCAATTTCATTAGGAAAAAGCCATTTCTTCTCCAACAATGTCTTTGTCATTCGATCCAATAGCATTCTGTTAGATAGGAACAGATTTGATAAATATTGATAACTCTCGAATAGAGTATTATAAAGAAAAGATTCATTAGATAATAAACTATTGGTTCCGAGCCATCTTTGGCGATGAATTAACAATTCGAAGCGGTCAACCCTTTCTCCCGGATTTTCGATCAACCAACGTTGATATGTAAATAGAGGAGAATATGGCTGCATACGTTCCAATCGGATACCGATTGCTTGAATGCGTTTGAAATCCTCGATATGTTCCTTTTCTACAAGAGACAATTGTTTCCACGAATTCATGACCAATCCGGTCATGGATTTTGAATTATATCTACGAAAAGCACCTTGGAAACTTTTTTTAGGGAAAAAACCGGGTTTTTCTATTCTTCTCATTGAACCATAAGTAATATAGAGCCTTTTCAGCAGTTCTTCATTTGCGAAAAATTCTCGGCGTGAAAAAACAAGGCGCTGCTCTTGAAATAGGAACGGATCCCAAAGAAATCGTCTTCCTAGAAAGAACATTGGTTTCTTAGAGGCTCTATATTGCATCGGATTCGGATATTGTATAGAAAATTTAGATCTTCCCATCTGCCCTTGTTTAAACGATCCGAACTGATACGAAGATCTCAATTCATTGGTTCTTTTTGTACGATCGAATCGATTACTGCGAAGAAAACTAAGACGCCAAATCCTAGGAGCCCAAACAATGTTATCAATTAATTCTTCATCCATATCCCTATCCATTAGTGTTGCGTCGAGAGTTTTTTGTAGAAACTTCAATTCATATTCTTTCAGAAATCGTATAATATCTAGATTATTTATTGTTTTGGGCTGAGGAGCAAATGTGATTTGATCCTTATCGGACTTACCCCGACATATTCCTAACCATGGAAACTCCACCAGAAGACTTTCTAAAAGACTAGAAGCTAGATTGAAATCATGCTCAGCGAATCTATCAAGAGAAATCCAATTCTCTCTATTTCGTTCCGATATAGACCACGAATCTCGAGCCGCTGATCCGGCCAAGCAACCCAAAATATGGGGGAGTATGGTCAATTCCTTCATAGTTGTTTCGGCAATCGAAGGTTCTAAATACCATTCGGACAAATAAGAAAACCTTTTCTTCCATAATTCCTTTTGTGTAGATAGAGGATTCATGGGAGAATTTCTTCTAAGTGTATTTTGTATAACAGCCTTTCCTATCTTGTAGAGAATTCTTTCGTCATTTTGACCGAATCCAACCTGATTATCTATAGATTGCAAAATCCAAGTTTGCCTATTAAAAGCTGATCGAATTGTATTAGTGTCTATAACTGATTTCTTTCGGGTAATACTAATTGATAAGGCTTCATTGGCAAGTGCTGCTAGATCTCGTGCATCAGAACCTATGGTTTTAGATCCAAATTCATCGGTACAGGACAACTCTTTTTCCGAGTAGAACCCTTTGCTACGTAAAAGAATGGGAAATTCCCTTTGTCGTTGTGGGATAACAAGCATTCGAATATTGATCGATCTATCTAATCGATTTGGAGCTATTAGAGCTGGATCCACTTTTTTGGGGATATGAGTCGAAGCAATAACAAGAATATTTCTAATCGAATCTTTCTCATCATCTCTAGAGATATGGTTCACTAATAAACCGAGGAAAAAGGAATTGAAGTCTGAATCAAGGACATTCAGTTCATGAATGTTTGGAATCCATATTATGCAAGGAGACATTCTTTTCGCCAATTCGAAGGTAAGATCGAATTGTTCCATTTTTTCTTTCACCGAATTCTCAAAATCAGGATCAATACTTTTAGTATCAGGGTAATTTAAATATTCACTATACAATAACTTGTTCAGAGATATTCTTATTAAAGGAACATAAGAGTCTGCTGCTAGACCTTTTACCAAATAGGATCGGCCAGTTCCCATAGGACCTATCAATAAAATCCCTTTGGAAAGTAATGATCCTGTGTGGAGTGAGAAAGGGCTTCCATGAAATATGGAGTTGGTTGGACACAATATTTGTGAAGAGGTAATCTTCTGACAAAAGGCAAGGAATACCGATCTTTCTGCTAAACAAATTTGATCGAACTCGTAATTCATTAGATCTTTTTGATAAGTGTAGGCCAAATATCGTAAGTTAATAAGTCCCGGCTGTCCAGTGACTTGATAACCAAATTCATTCTTGAATAAATTATGACTGTAAGTCAAATTCGATTCAAATTGAGAAATGTTTTTTCCCGTCATTAGAAATTGAACTAGTAATTCTATCTCTCTTTCGGAGATATCCATGCTAGAACACAATCTGCTCAACTCTCTTATTCTAGTTATAGTTATAGGCGAATCAAGCTTTCTATTCTTCATCTTCTTCTTCATAGAAGAAGAGCTGGATGTGTCATCAACGGAATGAGCCATTAGTTTTTGAAACTCGATCACGTATGACGGATCCTTTAAATACTTGATTAGTTCAAATTCTATCTTTAATTTGATAAAGGCTAAGGAAATCACTTGAAAATATTGAAGAACGAAATACCCAAGTACGAAAAAAGGGATAACAATCCCATATTCATACCCCCGAGCATTTAGTAATCTCAGATGTACCCATATGAATGACTTCTCTCGATCATTAGTTTCCTCTATGAAACAATCCTCGCAGGAAGACAAAAAATGATTAAAAGGATTCGTTAGAAACAAAAACTTATTAAGAAGATTCGTTCTAAATCTAAAACTCAATTTCAAAAGATTCGTTCTCAATTTCCATTGTATAGGTTCCCATAATGGATGAGAAAGTTCCCACAAGATATTCAATTTAAGCGATATATTATGCTTAATATTATGCTTAATATTATGCTTAATATATCGCTTAATAGATACAAATTGATTACTGCCATGTAGCAATATCTCCGGAAGAGCATCTAAAAGTATATTTTCAAGATATTTAGACCATGCAGGAGTAAAAAACCATGGCATATAGGTTTTTAACAAATCCCATTTTGAAAAAATACTATCTATTCGAGAGATCCTATAAATTTCCTGTTTCTTAAAACGTTCATTAAAACGCGGTAATGGTATAATTTTCCGTTCCTCTTTAGATGAATTAGAAAGGGTACTCCTCTCATCTATGCCTTTGTTTCCAATTATTTTTTTGGAACTTTCGGTTACAAACCAATCTTGAATATGATGAAGCATTTCCTGGTTCTTATTGGGAAAGATTTCGGATAGTAAATCCTCTTTATAAGATCGAGTTTGAATAAGATCCATGTTTGAACTGAAACCCTTTTTAAGGTATTGATCGAGGTTGTTTTCTTCTGAATCGGATCTATTGAAAAAAAGCTGGCAAAAAGTTTGATCCAAATTAACTATTTGTTTTCTTGTTAAAGGCGTTGTAGAAATCTCTTCGATCGAGGAAAGATATATCTTGTCACGAACGAATGGATTCAATCGAGTTAGTAAATTGAAGGATCTGTACAAGTCATAGATTAATACAAACGTTTGGTCACCACTTCGTTTTCGTTGTAAATATTTAGATAAGAATATGTTAGATACTTGTGACTGGATGAATGAAATAGGCTCTTTCTCTAAGTTAATGGGTCCTATGTCACCAATGGGCAAAGAAGAGAGATTGGTGTGGATGGACAAAAGATTGAATAATTGTCCATATGTAAGATTCTTCCTTTTGATATGAATCCTTTCCATATAAGAAGGTAATCTCTTCCTATAATTTGACCAAGGATTATGCAAATAATCAAAAAATTGGAGCGTATTTGCTCTGTGAAAAGAAGCTCTCAATGAGCTCTGATCAGATAGTTTCACGGAATTCAACCAATTGTCTCGATTGTCGGATATCGTTGAAAAATAAGTGTTATCGAATGATTCCATGCGATTCTTTTCATTATCGAATAAGTCAGTAATCAATGGATTAATCGGTATCTCATTCGGAATAAATGGTGCAATTGTTCCTTCATCGATCAATAAAATTGATCTTTGTGAAAGATTATGGTCATCTAAAAGAAAAAGAAAAGGTTTTAATTTTTTTAAATGAACGATTAGATTACCAATTGGTTCCAACAACTTATTTAATAGTTTATAATTAATACTTTCGAGCTCATGAAAGCGAAAATCCAAAATTGAAATGAAAATATTGAACTTAGAATTTAACTTCGAACTGATATCGAACTTCGAATTTAATTTCTTCACAGTACTTTTAAAGAGGTGAGAAAACGGGGAAGAAAACTTTAAATAATCTTTGTTGGGATTTACAGACCAACCAATTGAATCGAAAACTATTTTCAAATAGTTTTGTTTAGAAAAAATATGTTTCAAAGATTTCATAAAGTATTCGGTCTGATTGGACCATTTGTACACATTCAAATTCCGATGGATATGTTTATCCGTTCGAATAATAGAATGCTTGAACCATTCTCTCTGACTTTTTCTCCAATTTGATGAATGCCGGCCAATTGTATCTTTCGTTACATTATTAAAACTTTTATTTTCTATCCAATTTGTTCGAATTTGATCCTTTAAATTGCGACTGAACCTATTTATAAAATAGAATATATTGAATGCATTTTCCGAATATCCGACAATCTTATATCGAATCGATTCATACCAATTCAAAGCTTCATTTCTATAATTGTTAAGAGGGGTTCCTATCTCCAAGCAATTTTTTAAATCGATTTGGCTAAATTCTTTGTCGATTATTTGATCTAAATATTCATCTTCTTTACCAGTAATATTGAGTAAGACCCATAAAGATTTATTCTTCAATTTATCTCTGTGGTTGAAGATCCAATTCAATCTCAACGATCCATTCTTGTTGATTTCATATAATGTATTCATGTTATGATCAATATCAAGGGAATTTTTATAATGAACCCGACTAGGCTTAGTTATTGATAGAATGAATTGATCTGTTATTTTAAGAACGATTTTTTTCGTTTTCGATCTCAAATTGTTGTGCAATATGTACTTTCCTTTGCTTTGATCACAGAATGCAGAAGATTGATTCCAAGGCAGAGGCAAATTCCGCTTTATAGATCGAATACAATCGGATCGGTTCATATAACTTGGCTTTCTAAGAATATTACATCCGGGATCTGATGAAATAGTACCATTCGAGGAAGGATTTTCAATTTCAAAATATGTTTTGATCTTCCATAGATCAACTATCCTATTCATTAATAAATTGGATTTTGAATCCCTGAAATCTTGGAAAAAAACATCTTGTTGTCTTTTCAATAACCTTTTTAATAAGTGAAAATCTTCAATGGTCTTCTTAGTAGCACTAGGGCCACCCATAGACGGTTCATCTATTGGCAATATGTAAAAAAAAGAATAACGAATTGATTTTGTAAAATTATCAATGAATCTTTTCCTTTTCTTTGGAAAGGAATTATCTTCCATATATCTTTTATCTTCTGTTGCCCAAGAGATTGGAGAATATTCTGATAAACACTTTGAGGACAAATAAAATTCTATTTTTTTTTGTTCTTTTTCAATAGGAAAAAGATCCCAAAGAATTGATCTTTCTCTTCGTTGTTCAATCTCCGTTTTATCTCTTGTGAATGGATCTTCGCAAAGATCTTTTTCAGGTTCCCAATACCCATTTTCGGTTGAATTGAGAGTCGAATCGATCTTCGAATTGATATCTTTCCCATCCTTCTCTGAATGAGTTTCGCTCAGTCCTTTATTTTCCGAGATTATCTCATCCTTCTTGTTCATGGTCCTGTCATATCCTGAATTGAAACTAATGGGATTGGAATGCTCTATGGATCGATTGTAAGATCTTTTCAATTGGAAAGAAAGGAAAAGATGTGGAAATATAAACCAATTTTTAGTGAAAGGGTTTAAATATTCTTCTTTTTCATTTCCAAGTTTCATAAAGTTTATATGTATAGGAAAGAGTTTCATCGAATAGAAATTTTTTCTATCAATCATACTACTTTTATGATTGAATTGATATATAAGGACCGATAATGTAAGTACTACTACACCTTTGATCAAAAAATATGGGTTGCTTTTACGTAGATCGCGTAAAAGTAACGTACTGACAATCCTAAGGTCAAAGAGCTTTATAAGGCGCTCCCGATGGGAAAGGATTTGAATTAACAATCTCACCAAATTGGATTTGGTCCATGGATTGCATAGAAATTGATAGCTTTGTATCTCCTCCAATTTCACTATCCAGGATCTTCTTTTTTTTTTCATTTTTTACCCTCCCCTTCTTTTTTCATCCCAATAAATAGACTATTTGATTTTAATATAATTGAAAGCTCATGTAAACCAACCAATACTATTATACAACATGGATAGATAGAAATTAAATATACCGCATAGATAGATATTCTACCACATAGAATAGATATTCTACCACATAGAATAGATATTCTACCACATAGATAGATATTCTACCACATAGATAGATATTCTACCACATAGATAGAATTTTTTCACTGAAATATGAAAATAAAAAAGAATCCGATTCTTTTTTTTCTCTTATTTTATGGGCGAACGACGGGGATTGAACCCGCGTGTGGTGGATTCACAATCCACTGCCTTGGTCCACTTGGCTACGTCCGCCCTGGAAAAACAAACCAATTGTCTCTATCTATGGTCATTTCTTCTAGGTCAACGAACTCACGTTTGTATGTGGGTCGGTCTGACAGGGGATCAAAGCAAGATCAACGACTAACTCCCAACCAACTCTCGAACAAGTTGTTCGGTCGTGGACCTCTGTCAAATGTCTATTGATAATACTTGACATGAATCAAATATGAGAGAATGTGGGTCCCGAATTACCCAATTTCAGATCCGAGTCTATACTCCATATTAATGAGTCTGTTTATGATCTTTATCCAGCATCCATGGCTGAATGGTTAAAGCACCCAACTCATAATTGGCGAACTCGCGGGTTCAATTCCTGCTGGATGCAGAGGAACTGCACATATCCATTCCATAAATAATGGAATGGGAAAAAGGATGAGGAATAACAACAAATATTTGAAGAATACAAAACCTTTCCATAAAATGAAATGAAAGGTTTTGTATTCTAATCAATATACGGTAACAATCTATCGGAGTA